TTCGCTCAAGAAAGACTCCAGAAGATATTGATCGTAAATAAGAAGACTGTTTACGAAGAAAAAGGAATATATATTCGCATTCATATACATAAAAATTATGTAGGAACCAAAGGAATCTTTTCTTTCTTTTTGAAAAGACGTAAATGGATTTTTTTGAAGTAATGAGACTATTCAAATTATGATATTCGTGGAAAATAAATCGCAATAAATGCAAAGAAGGAACATCTTTGATCCAGCATTGAAGGATTTGAACCAAGATTTCCATATGGATAGGATAGGGTATTAGTAGATCCGACACATAATTTAAATGTGATAATTTATCCTCTAAAAAGGGAAATATTGAATGAATAGATCGTAAATTCTGAGATTTTGGTATTCTTTTTTCTTCAAGGGAGGATACTAATCGCGACGAGAATGAAATTTCCAGAATGACTCCAAAACCTTCTGATACCATTTGAGAATAAAAATGATAAGAAAAAGAATTCTTGTGCAGCGAAAATCCATTTTGGTTAGAATCACTCACCGAAGAAATCAAATATTTCTGTTGATACATTCGAGTAATTAAACGTTTCACAAGTACCAAACTAGATTTATTGTCATAACCGATAATTTCCACAGGTTCATAAAAAATCGAACTATTGAAGCTATGATAATGAGCAAGTGAGTAAATATACTCCTGAAGGAGTAGCGGATATAGGAAGTTTTGTTGCCAAAATCTCTCTTTTTTCAATCTAAATATCCTTGTAATTCTGCTATTTCAATACATTTCTACTTTAACCAAAAAAGAGAAGCTTTTCTTGTGTTATGAAATGATACATAGTGCAATATGGTCAGAACGGCGTATGTGTGTATGTTGTATATAGTCTATTTTTTCTCTTATAGTAAAATACTCTTTATAAAATACTCTTTATAAGAAAATAGTAGAACTTCTAACTAGAAGAAATTATAATAATAGAATTCTTATTCTTCTAATTATTCTAAGAGATAATTCTAATAATAGAATAATATAGTCTAGTATTATTATATACTATGCACTGTCTATACTTTTACTTTATATTTTTGATATTTTAAATAATATAAAAGAAGATAGACTTTTTATACTTTTTAAACTTTTAGACTGTACTGTGATTAAAAATCATAAGAAGAATCTAAGAAGTAAAAAATTCTAAAATTATAGAAAAGTAAGAACAAAAAAAGAATATATACCCCGGAGACAAAGAGCCCAATCTACAGATCTTTTTCTTTTTCCTTTCTATCTAATTTGATTTTCTTTTCCTTGTTAATTTGAAAATAGAACTAGGAAGATAGAAATAATAATAAAAGAAAGAAAATAAAAATAAGAAAAAATGTTAAAAATCTTTTATTTTTGCAACCCAATCACTCTTTTGACTTTGGAAATAATAATTTTTTATCACTATACTCTTTCTTCTACACATCCGTCTCCAATCCACAATAAAGAATAATTAGGATTAATAAAAAAAAGAATCAATGGTCTCACAAGAGACCCTTTTCCCACATCAGGCACTAAGATATTTTTAACGTATAATTAGTAATTTGATCGGGTAATCATTCAAATTAAGAAGGGAAGCTCGTTGCTTTTTTTTCTTACTCGAATTGGAGCCATAAGGCTCTATCCATTTATTCACTAGACAAAAAATACTTTACTGAACTTTAAAAATGTTCTAAAAAAAAATTCTTGTTCTATTTATATTATGAGTACTAGAATTTTTCTATTTTTTTTTACGACATGCTCTTTTTTCCATTCATTACCTTTCAGGATCAGTCGCGGTCTTATAAACTATACCAATAGTCTAGACGAATTTCTTCATCCAAATGTGTAAAAGATCATAGTCGCAATTAAAAGCCGAGTACTCTACCATTGAGTTAGCAACCCGGATCGATATGAAGTGTAGATACGATCAAAATAAAAAAAAATTAAGCAAACTCATCCATTTTACTAAAATGAAGGAAAGAGCCAATAGGGAATGGGGATAAAAAGATCTATTTATATATGATCAAATTATATTTGTTTGATACGCCATTGTCAATATGAATGGACTTTTTAGAAAACAAAATTCAAGAAATTCTATGGAAATTTGTGTTGGATTAGTACAACATAAAGAATAAAACTTTGAGTGGAAAAAAAATAAAAAATAAGGAATAAGAAAAAAGTATATCTAGAAAAAGAGTGGCTTTCTTTAATCAAAAAAAGAAAGATACAATACAAATACAAGAAGAAAGATTACCCCCCTTGTTGGGGGGGTCCACAAAAATAAGAAAAAGAAGAATAAAATAAGTATGAATAGAACAAGAAAAAAACTTTGAATTTTGAATAAAGAATTAAACAAAGATAGGTACTATATTATCCTATACTTTTTTTCTTCATGATTCTTGTTTTTCTTTTCTTTTTTTATCAAAAGAAATTCGAAATTCTTTAAAGAATTCTGTCTTCCTTAAAATATCATAAACAGTTTCTGTGGGTTGAGCACCTTTTTCAAGGAAATATAAGATAGCAGGAACATTTGAATAAGTTTGATTCTTTATCGGATCATAAAAACCCACTTTTTGAAGATCTCTTCCTTCTCTTCGGGATCGAACATCAATTGCAACGATTCGATAGATGGCTCATTGGGATAGATGTAGATAAAAGATGCCCCCCTAGAAACGTATAGGAAGTTTTCTCCTCATACGGCTCAAGAAAAAATGATTTGAATTTCTATAATTTCTATTTCTATCTATTATCTATATAGATAGAAATAGAAATAGATCTGATCTATAAAGAATTAGACTGAAATTTGATCCTTTTTTTTACTTCTTTACAGAAAAATAAATTTCATTTATACTCCTAACTCAAGTTGGGTATTTTTAAAAGAGTTCAAAAGGAAATCCTTAAAATTTCTTGAGCTGTCTCTAACCTATTTTTTTGTCTATTTTCAGATCTATCTTTTTTTACTCATTCTGATCAAATTGTTGAGACAAGTTAAAAAAAGTGTTTCCTTGTTCCGGAATTTGTTGTCTTTGCTTTGTGCTTTTTGAAATCATTAGGTTTAGACATTACTTCGGTGATCTTTACTCCTTTTCAAAAAGGCAGCAACATACTTTTTGTTCTTTCTATGGAAAAGGGAAAAATCATTTTATTCCTTTGTGATACACTCTTGATCGAAACAGTTTGAAATTTTCGACAAATTTGGTTTTTTTTTTCATTTCAAACTTGTTCAAATTTGAACCTATCCATTTATCTATATTTAGATATTGATGATATATTTACAAAGTTGATCTAACTTATTGATTGTCACTAACCCTAGATTATTACTCCGATAAAAGAATCAATTCTTTTTCCTCGAGCTCCATCATATGCTATACCTTAAATATACCATTTATACCATTAGTATCTTTTAGTATCTTTATTTAGCAACCCAAAACAAATTCAATCAGGTTCCTAGCAGAACAAATCATGTCGAGACAAGAGCATCTTCATTTGTATAAAAGATGATGGATGTCAGAATCCACAACCAATCATGTCCTTCAAGTCGCACGTTGCTTTCTACCACATCGTTTCAAACGAAGTTTTACCATAACATCCCTATAATTTTCTTTTAATTTGGAACCATATGCAATTGATTCAATATGGAATTATGAATAGTCATTGGTTGAACCGATACATAAGAATGTACACTTATAGACTTATAGATTAAGTCTATACCCGGAAAGGATTTCACTGAAAATTACCTCTCATATGAATAATATCACATAAAAAAACAAATCAGTTTTAAGCAAACTTATTTACATCTTCAACAAATCTTTCAGGATTGTCCATCATAAATTCTTTTTATTAAAATAAAAAAAAAATTATAAACCTAAAAAAACCCTTTGGCTTTACTTTCATTCAGATGAAAAAGAAATTCCCATGAATAGATAAAAGTTTTTATTTAACTAAATATTTCATTGAAATATTCATAAATATTGAATTCTAATCAATTAGAGAATAATAAGATAATCTTAAATATTAAGATATTCTTAATAAGAAAAATATACAAATAGACAATATAGATTCTTATGGAAGAATTATGTATTTATGTATGAATATATTCTAATATCTAATATAAATATATCCTAAAATATTCCTATTTTCTCATTTTTTTCTTTAGATTTATGAAATATGATTTTCTGATTTGAATATTATGATTTACTTTTTTTTTACCATCTCCAATTGAATCTGATTTTCATTTAATTTAAAACAGAGAGATAGTTTGAGAATAAAGTTTCTTTGTTTTCATTATTAGAAAGTATAAAAAGTCTCGTGTAAGGTAAAATCAAAGATAAAATCAGAATCCGAGGATTCCGATCTTTTCGTATCCATATCCATCATAAAAAAAAGAATTGTTGAATTCAATTTTCAATTTCAATCGAGAAGAATTTTTCGTTTCTTATGCGAACGATCTGGGACGGAAGGATTCGAACCTCCGAGTAACGGGACCAAAACCCGTTGCCTTACCGCTTGGCCACGCCCCATTTCTTTTTGGTCTAAGAAAAACTAAGAGAAATATTTGTTATTCGTCAATAACCAACCTAAAGAAATATAGGACATGTTGACGCTAGGAGTCAACAGAATAGATATAGAATCAAAAAGATTAATTGATCATTACTTAGAATTCAATTAAGATATTCTATGAAAATAGAATTCTTTGTATTCTTATTTGATTGGATAATGTAAGGAAGGATTCTTGATTGGGGAGAAGTCAAAGAAAAATAAGAATTTCTTTCTTTTATCTGCCTTTTTTATTTTCAATTTTCCCTCAGAAAAACAACTCAATCCAATCTGATAATTTCTTCTTCAATTTAATTTGAATCTTTAACTTTAAGAACAAGAAAAGAATATTTGTTATGCTTAATATCTTTTGTTTAATTTGTATCTGTCTTAATTCTACCCTTTATTCGAGTAGTTTTTTCTTCGCCAAATTGCCCGAGGCTTATGCCTTTTTTAATCCAATCATAGACGTTATGCCAATTATCCCTGTACTCTTTTTTCTCTTAGCCTTTGTTTGGCAAGCTGCTGTAAGTTTCCGATAAGATTGAATCTCTAATCTCTATTCAATTCATAATTTATTTGATAAAAAAAAAGATGAGATTTTCTTCTGAAAATCAATAAGATCATAAATAAGATTCAGATAAGTCTGGACATTAGGAACCCTCAATTCAAAAAGTCTGGTATTTTATATTGAATTTTAATTTGAATTTTGAATAAGGGAAGGGGGCGATGATCTTTATTTTTTCTTTAAAAAGCTAATCAGCTTATTTCTTTTGTTCTAACCTTTCCTTTATAAGATCCCATACCCCATAAATTTACTTAATTATAGATATGAATATGGCAAGAAATTTTTGGTAACAAAAAATACGAATCTTATTACATTAGAAAAAATTCGTGAAAATAAATTTCAAAAAAAAAACTTCCTTTTTTTCATCTTTAGAACGATAGTATATGTCGTAAAATAGGTGATCTATTTCCTTAAAAAAAATGATCTTATCTTATCTTGGAGATTTGTAATGCTTACTCTTAAACTATTCGTTTACACAGTAGTAATATTCTTTGTTTCTCTATTCATCTTCGGATTCTTATCTAATGATCCGGGGCGTAATCCTGGGCGTGAAGAATAAAAATAAAAAAAAAAGAGATGAGATTCATTTTTATTTTTTACTTTCTTTTTTCATAGGTAAATGTATAAAGAAAAGAAGAAAAGAAATTGAATAGATGTTAGATAAAGATAAAAGATTCATAAATCATAAATAAAGAATAATCAAAAATTATTCCAATTAGAAATTCTCAAGTGATCGGGGGGGGGGGGGTCGGAGAGAGAGGGATTCGAACCCTCGATACGAATAATTCGTACAACGGATTAGCAATCCGACGCTTTAGTCCACTCAGCCATCTCTCCTCATTCCAAATTGGAAATTTATCATGTGATTTAACACATGAAGTCAAGATTTATAACAATTTTGATTTTACTTCAATGATTCAAAAAAGATTTCTCGAATAGAAAGAATACCTTACCTCTTTTATTTTGTACAAATTTGTACAAAACAAAAACTTCATTTCTCCGGCCTGGTTAAGTATAAGTACTGACCGGGCCAGTACTTCTTTTGTTCCGACAAATAAAAATTTTTATTGAAACGAGAAGAATAATTTTCATTGCCATTCCTAATTATTAGAAATTAGATAAAATTCTAATAGATAGATTATCTTAGAAATTATTAAATTATTGAAAAAAATTATCTATATCTAACTATATCTAAATTAATAATTAATAAAATGAATATATTCTATATATTCTATTTTTCTTTTATATTATATTATTATATTTTATATTATATATATTTATTTATATTATATATTTATTATATTTATTTATATTTAATATTTATTTTTTTATATTTATATTATTTATATATTTACTAATTTTTACTAATTGAATCTTAGAGATTCTATTTCTATTCTCAGTATATTTAGTATATTCTAGTAAATTAGAGTCTAAATTAGAAGATTTAATCTTTAGAGCTTTATAGTAAAAAAGAGTCAAAGTGTTCTAGTACCCTTACTAGTACTAGTAAGAGTCTTTATAGTATATACTAATATAGTACTAATATTTTTCTATAGTACTAAGGTTTTTCATCTTTATTTTTTTTATTTCTTAATACTTATTTCTTATTAATATTAAGATTTCTTAAGGGAATTATTAAGATGAATATAATACTGAACTTTAATTTTTATTTAGAATGAAATTTGTTTTCCATTAATGAATTTCCTAATTTTATAAATTTTCTATTTAAAAAGAAAAAAATATATCTGATAAGAGAAAGAAGAAAAAAAAAAAACACACACACATATTTCTAAAATCTAAAATGATACTCTAAATAAATTACTTGTTCAAAGCAAAGGACAAGCTTGAAAGTTTGAGGCCCAATTTACTCAAATTCATAAAATCTAATGGTTCAAATGAAGAGAGGTTTCAAAAAATAAAATACTTCTAACTTTAGTACACTATTGAAATTTGACTAAATTTTTTGCTATTTACCTATTCTTTTTTTTTTTCAAGTTTTCCCGCGGTGGAACAAAATACGTGTTAATGCTGAAATTTTCATGATTCTGATGCTATCTTGACTACATCTAATTACTTTGTTAGACAAAAGGCCCTTTTATATCCAATAATAAATATGTAGCGGGTATAGTTTAGTGGTAAAAGTGTGATTCGTTCTATTAACAACTTCAAAAGTTAAGGGGTCTTTCCTTTTTTTTCATATTTCATATTCCGATCAAAAACTTTATTTCTTAAAAAGATTTAAGACTTTATCCCTCAATAGCACATTTGAGGAAAAAATATACATTATCACGATTTCTATCCAAAAGACAATCAGAATTTTCATAAAAAAATTGTATTATGGAGTCGAGAAGCATAATTTTTTTGATTGGTTCAATTCTTCCAATTAAATGAGTATGAAGAAAAG